GGCTAGCAGTGCGTATTCCATCAACAGTAAAGGAAGAAAGGCAAGCAGTCAAGCCTAGACCTTACTTACTCCTAGTAGGTTTGGAACCCTTTTCTTCCGGTTAGCCTTATCCCCCTCTAGGGGGATTTTAGTGATAGGTTCTATAGGAACTGGACGATCCTATTTGGTCAAATACCTAGCGACAAACTCCTATGTTCCTTTCATTACGGTATTTCTGAACAAGTTCCTGGATAACAAGCCTAAAGGTTTTCTTATTGATGATAGTGACGATATCGATCGTGACCTTGATACGGAGCTGGAACTGCTAACTATGATGAATGCGCTAACTATGGATATGATGCCGGAAATAGACCGATTTTATATCACCCTTCAATTCGAATTAGCAAAAGCAATGTCTCCTTGCATAATATGGATTCCAAACATTCATGATCTGGATGTGAATGAGTCGAATTACTTATCCCTCGGTCTATTAGTGAACCATCTCTCTGAAAGATGTTCCACTAGAAATATTCTTGTTATTGCTTCGACTCATATTCCCAAAAAAGTGGATCCCGCTCTAATAGCTCCGAAAAAATTAAATACGTGCATTAAGTAAGATACGAAGGCTTCTTATTCCACAACAACTAAAGCACTTTTTCACTTAAAGATCGACACTCACTTTGATCGGGATAAGAAGACCACCTCACTTCGATCTTAGTCTGGTCAAAGGACTGAAGCCTTCTGTTAGAAGCTCTTCCCCATTACGGGTATTTAAACCATCAATCTCTACCCCTTTTCCTCGGTGCTGCTTACTCCTTACCTCTTGCTATCGGTCCGGACCTGATTCGACACTATTCATTCAAAGCAATTAGCTCGTCGCCCGGCTTTGGAAGCTAACAACAAGACAAGACACGCCAGCTCTTTTCTTTTCTGCCTTACGCTAACGCTATGCCGTTAAGTGTAATTGAACTAGAAAACAGGGGAGCCCCACGCCTGATGTGATTGCTTTCTTGCTTGCATTGCAGGCTTAGCAGCCTATTCTATTATGGTGGAGGAAATGCGCACCTCCTCCTTATGATAAATGCTCATGTATAGCGCTACAAACCGCTTCGAAATACCAATCTTGTTCTTGAATATCCATAGTTCGAATCTTTTCACGGAGAGCTCTTTCCGGGTAAACATATTCATTCTTATTAAAAAGATTACTACGAAGAAGAAGGAGAAAGATGTTCTTATTACGAGTAGTGCTACGACGGGTAGTTCGCAGATGAGCTAATTGTTCTATCTTACTTGGTGTGGCTTACGCCATTCATTAGCGGGATGTTTTTCTCTCTACCTAAGCAATTAGCGGAATCAATATCATACTACTTGGCCTCAAAAATGCCATTAAACGACCAGAGACCTGACTGACTTAACTGAACTCGGAGAAGCAGGTAGCTACTCATAGGCTAGCCCTGTTCGTACGCCCAGCCTGGGAAAAGGTGATTTAACCTGAAGCCCGGCTTTCATTCGTTTCTAAAAGTGTTGTTGGTGCACGCCCAACTAACCCTTAGTTGTCAGTAGCTTGTCTACTTGAAGTTCGTGGAGTAAGAAAGAAAATTATAAAGAATGGGACTAAGTCTTGCTTCCCATGTCTTAGCCAAGGTTGAAATCAGCTTTAGAGAAGCGCTAAGAGAGATTGGAATGGGTCCTTTTATTTATCCATAACCTTGTGTCAAAGAAAGTGGATTCTGCCTGAATAGGAGGGGATATCTGGTACCATGACTAAAAGTATGGCCAGAGGGGGGATCCTTTCTATAGCTGACTCTAGTTTAAGTAAGATTGAAGGGACGATAGGATGATGAACTTTACCATCGAAATCAAACCACTGGTACTGGCCAACAACGTCCACATAGGCACGAGCGAGGGCTCGATTTTTCTATTGTAGCAACGTTTTATTTCTTCGTCTGAATGGGATTTTTGGGCGGTAGAGAACCCCATTTTCCTTTGGTGGGTGGGTCACCAGCGTCAGGCTCCAGAACTTGGCTTTATGCTGCTGGTGCAGGTATTCTATTCCAGTGAAAGCCAAGGGAAGATTGAGTTAAGGTGGGTCTTCTAAGGTTGGAGCTAGGATATGATTATTCGATTGCTAGGACTGGTAGCGTAGGAAAGGTTAGATGGGGAAGGGCAAAAGCATCAAGGGCTAGCTAGCAATACAGTGATAGTCTAGTGGTTACAGCGAGTGAGCATACTTGATCCATTTTTCAATCTCCGATATTTTCCATTTCATAATCTTTCACCTCTGCAGTGGAACAGTATCCTGCTAGTCGAAGTAAGCATCTAAACTCTCCTATCTCTTAGCGGTTTTGGTTGGTGCTCTTTCCTGTCCTTAACTCTCGCTTCGTACAACTCCTCCCTACGGTCTCCTCTCACTTCGTTCGCTCCCAAACCCTCCCCTTGTTCTTTTCTTTCCATACGTGGGTGGAAAATCAGAGAACTTTGCGTTAAACATCATTTTGGACATCTTGCGGAAGCGCCCTATCGTTTGAGTTATCTCTCAGTCCTATGGAATGGAAAGGTGAAATCCACTTTTTCTCTCACATACATTGGTATAAATGCGAATCGCGCTACTTAAAAAAGAAAGATTGAGACGGTGGTCTTTGTTGCCCGTCTTATTCCCACCAAGAAAACGTATGCGCTAACGCGCAACGGCTTTCGCGGTAGTCGCTCATCCGTTGCTTGTTGGGGCGCTAACGCCTGTACTTCGGTTAGTGGAAAGAGGAGTCGTATTTTTCATAAAGGAGTTCTGAATGGATGAACAGCCACGGCCGATATAATTGGCAAGGGACGAACTGTCACTTAAGAAGTAGCTTGACACCATCATTCCCAGCTTTCATCCCCGATGAAAAGCGACCAAAGAAGGGTCAGATGCTTGAACTACAGGAGCTGCGTATAAAGAGTTCTGGCTTTTTAATTAGATGAGTTCTCTGAAAAGACCCCAGGGGAAGAGTGTTGTCTATATTTCTTCTCCTTCCTTTCTCTATTACTGATCGGCGGATTCAGAGTTGATCATGTTCTTAATTCCATAAGCCCGGCTAGCGGCGAAGAATTTCTTCGTTGATTGCAAAAACTCGCCATTCTCAAATCCTTTTTCAAGTGCTTTAGCGTCTTATAAAGAACAATAATTTGCAAATGAACGACCTAGAAAGCAAGAATAGTCAAATATGGGATCCTACGGTTAGGGTTGATGAAAGCTCTGCCTAAAGGTGGGCCTTGCCTGTAGATAGGAATCAAGGCAACCGAATGAATACTCAAGCCCAAGGGAGGCCAAGCCACTCCGGAGAAGAAGAGCGGCAAAAACTCTTTCAAGAGTAACCATCGACCAGCGAAATAGAGAACTTTGGATGTAATTCCCTTGTATCTTAGTCACCGCTTCTTTCTTTGTTTCCTGTATCGCTGGTTTGCTAAGATTGGACTCTTTTGTCCCACCCTAAACTGATCCTTAACCAGAAGAGGAAATTAGTTGGAATCATTTCATTCTGTCTACCCCTCCTTTCGGTGGTAAATCCCTTCCCACTTTCAGAGTTAGGATGCCCAGAACGTGTGGTAGTCTATCTTCAGAGGTGTGCCTATGCAGCTAGCTATAGCATATAGGACCTGCTTATTATAGAACTTTACCGAGCATTCAGGTACCCTTACCCATAGAGCAGTATTTTCTACCTTTGTTTGGTATGGAATGAAGCCAGGTGTCTATCTACTCAGAGTGAGGTATGCAGTGAGTCGAGTGACTTCATAGAGCTTCTATAACTTATAGGAGAAAGGGATTCCTATTCAGCGGATTCGGCATCTGATGAGGCCTTTCTAACTCAGCGATCGGATCTTCTGCTGCATCTTCTTCCAGTCGCTTTCGAAATCGTTCCGGGCTTGGAGTTGGTTAATACTATCTGTAAATATCCCCATTTCCTAAGAGATGCCCCTTTCCCTGCCGACTTATATGCATGGCAAGGCCCACACCTCTTGACTTGAATCATATAGATATAGATAAATGACAAGGGTTAAAGTATGCACAGCGTCCCCTCGCCGATGTGAATGAGTAGACACCGCATCTCGACCTCTTTCCGCTTCATAAGGAAGGGCTTGCTCTCCCTCTTGGCCCCGTTGAGCGATATATTCCCCCAGTCTACACCTGCGCTGCGGGGAGGATTTTTTTGTCAAAGAGGAGCGTAGTTTGATCGCAGCTTGTGGGGAGAAAGCTGAAGAACTTTTTGAATCGGATATTTTATAGGCTAAGCTAGGTGTAGCTCGCTTTCTCTACGGAAAAGGCTGAACTTGTCAAGCCCGGGGGCCCTTTGGGGAATTTTGAATCATTATATATTATGGGATAACACTTTCTAAGGCTGAAAGGGATGTCGGGTTTGAATCGCCGAAGAAGGGCTAAGACGAATAGATATGAATCCAGGAATTCGGTCTTCTAACCTTAGTCAGACTGGCATGATTGGATTCTTGCTTGTAGGTTGACTGACAAGACGTTCACGGAAAAACAGACATTCCTTTGGATTGAGAGTGAAGATGGACTGAGTAAGCGCGCTAAGAGTGATTCACGAAAGAACGCTTGAAAGGTTCTGAAAGAAAAGAGCCCTCACCTTGGCTTGGGTGAATAGAATAAGGGAATGATTCGGAAGATAGGTAAGTTCATCTGGATTGAGATTCCAGAATTTCTTTTTAGTAAAGCATAGGATGCATAGAATAGAATATCAGTCCGAGTTCAAACAGTCATTTCCTTCTGCTTTGTTATTCTACTCAGCTCTTAGCCTAGCAACAGCAAAGCAACAAGAACTGATCGATCTAGACACAGTAGGATCAATTTTTTTTAGCAAATCTAATGTGCGTACAAGCATCTTTTTCCTTTTATTTTAAAAATTTCACTATTGAAATAAAAAATAACGTAAAAAAATGTTTTCTTCTTGAAACACTAACCCGGCCAAGACTCACCAATAAGGTAACTCCACTTTTTGCTTTTTAGAGCAAATCCGGTGACAATTCTCCACTCGTGCCCTTGCAAAGCTGGGTATGTGATCTTCAAAAAAGGAATCTACCCAATGAATTCCTCCCAGCGCGCCTCAATCAGATCCATAATGACTCTTGCTTGTGCAGGAGTAACTATAAAACTAAAAATTGCAATGCAGTTGTCAACTAAAAACCACCGGAAGTCCATGCAAGCCGGGCTGACATTAACCAATCAGATACCTCCCTCGAAAGGGCCTGAAATCAAACACCCAGTCAGGGGGAGAGTCGAGAATGACATTAAAATTGTGTTAACAGCTGTGGGGGAGTACTACTTCGTTTTATGAGGGTATAGTTTATTTAATTGAGTGAAATTCCGCCAGTAGTCGTGATAGTTGAGAACTGGGATTATTCGCTCGATCAACTCTTTGCCATCACGCTCTGGCTTTAGCATCTGCCGAGCACATCTAAGCGAAAAATAGAAAACAGAACCTGGATTTTAATTTAATTGGATATCCTTATTCCCTGTTCCAGGTACAAGTCAAGTTTCATTTTCAAATTAGAATTCAGTGTTCTAATTATTCAAATCCATAAATTCACTACGAAACAAGGCCGGAACCAAGCCCTAAATTTGAGACTTTGAAAAACTGCAAGATTATTGAAGAACTTTTCCTAACTGAGACCTATCTATGAACGAGGAGAATCTACGAGGATACGCGGGCAACCCACGTATGAGAGATCTGGTCCTTTCGGCTCTAATTCTTTATCAAATCAAGCGGACTGGGATGGGAATGGATCAGTGGGTAGGAGCCCTTAATAGAGTTACGATGAAATAGCCTGTTTTAGGGCATAGGGCATCTTCCTTATTTATGGAAGGGAAGACTTAATAAAATAAGTGAAAAGGCTTGAAATAGGATCAATTTTTTTGTTTTCAGGAGAGAAGCGAACCAGATTCAGGAATCAGATGAGCTTTTATGGAAGCAGCGGCTATACGTTTTTTTTAAAGCACTCGAACGACAAGCAGAAGGAGCAGCTCAATTGATTCTTGATTCCTTTCTTCCATTGGCACCGACCTCTATTCAATAGACAGCTATAGAATAGAAAGAGGATCGGAGCCCATTTCCCCAGTTGACGAGGGAAAGTCCCACGGGAAGGAAGTCAGCAAGAGCAGCTTCAAGGTCTTCGGCAACGAGTTCAACTGCTGACCCAAGTGGAGATCAAAGAGCTGCTGCTTCTTCACGCTTGGGTTGGGCTCTTCGAATGGTCAACAATGGCGAATAGCAGCTGTGGTAACTGATGATTGATGCAGGCTTGCCGTAGATAAGGGAGTAGACTCACTTCTCTGTAAAGGTTCCTTGGTCATTAACAGAATAGGGGTATCTCTTATCGATTTGACTGGTAACACTCATCACTTCCTTCCCTCGACCGGGAGTAGGCTTTGGAGAGACCACTCTTTTATGGATGAAACCTGGAAGCCATAAAGCATACTTCCCTGGTCATCAATAGCACAGCTAAGGAAGAAGGCAAGAAAGGATATGATAAGACGTAACTGGGAGCGAAAGGTTCCAGGTAATTTAAGGAAGAACAGAACCTGGGCCGTAGCGTCAGGGATTGGACCCGGCAAGCTCAGCAACGAGAAGAAGGAATGCCTCTTCTGGGTCACTCCCTCCCGTTGTGTTCTTCTTTCAATGCTTTGTGTGTTCCACGGACAAGGAAATAGCCACTTCTTTAATACAATTAGTTAAGAGTGATTCAATTGCTAATAGAACACCGCCTACGATCACTTTCCAACACGCTTACTGTAACAGAACTGGCGCCGGATATGCCAACAGGACGAGACAGACCGCTTATTAAGCCAACAACTTCTTCTTGGTTACACATACACATGTAACCCCCCTTCTTGAAAAGAAGTCATTCTTGCAAGGACCGCTTCTTCCTAGAAGAGAAGACTGGCTAATGTTCCATCTAAGATCACGAGATGAGCTTGTTCAGTGCCACATCTCACAGCTCTAGGATCCAATTTCTCATGAGAGGTCCCCGTTACATAGACATAAGACACACATCCAAAAATGGAAGATACAGATCAAGAATCTATTAACATATTTACGAATCCCAATCCTGGAAATAGAGTATCCCACTTTTCTCCCAGGGCTAGAAATTAGGTGGAAGAATGAACTTTGGAGCATTAGGATTTCACGCTTGTACAGGTCCCTTTCAATACTTAAGATCTTGATATACGTATTGGCAGTTCAGTTCCTCTAGCATCGGATTGTGGGCATCTTTCTTCTAGTCCCCTGCTCGTACATTAACAAGGGAAGTTGTCCTTCAAAGAGCCAAGTCAGTAGACTTGCCTTCTTTCACAACCGGGTATGTAACAGCTTCTTCTCTTCCTCCAAGCAGTAAAGCAGGAAAGTAAGAAAGGCTAAGAGCCAACAGAGAGAGCTTTCAACAGCCTATGCCGTATTCTTGTCGAAAAGAAGCCCTTCTGGCAAAAAGATTTGGCTTCATTCTGACCTATTCTATTCCCCCACAGCTACTTCTCTAAGACATTGGGCATTTTTCCTTCCACCAGCAAGAGACATTAATGCCGCATCAACAGGAGGTTACGGGAGCCGCTTCCCGGTGATATATACAGTTAGATCGATCCCACATTCGCAAGTGGAAGGACTTGGCTTTAGCCTTCCTCAAGCAGTACAAGCATAACATTGATAAGGCCCCAGATCGCATGGATCTCCAAAACATGGGGAAAAAGGGTGCCGAAGGCTAAGGCAAGGCATTACTTCGAAGAAGTAGTGCTTTCTTCTTTCAAACAGACTCTTTTAATATTCCCCAGTTTCAAAGGCATGAAAGATATATTATTTAGAGATGCGGAAAATACAATACGTTGGATGCTAAGAATACGGTCTTTGAAGGACCCACGGGGAAGGGCTTAGAAGAGATTAGTGCTTTGGTTAACAGTAGAAATTTTCCCTCGTAAGACCGAATTAATTAACAAGCCACCATAGTCAAAGAGTCTCTTTTGGGGGAGCCCAGGAAGTTAATTCCCAATAAGGATATCCCCATAGCCAATCTATTAACTTGAAAAGGTACCCCAATAGGAAAAGCACCAATGAGAAAGGGCGAATCACCCAGCAAAGCTGTGGAAGTAGGGATTCAAGCGAAGAATAGCCCTAGTCTGAGAGCTGAGTCTTCTATCTATGACGTATAACCTAAGTGTGGGGATCTGAAGGACACTTTGATAGTCAACTACAAAAGGCCGGGTCCATATGAAAAGAAAAAGCAAAGGGTGGCAGCTCTCTTTAATAGGTCTATCGAGCCTGAGTTTGGGCTGTAATGAGAAAGGGGTATACAAGGCCGGGCATCTGATCTTTATTGTTCAATGTAAGTTCCTTGAATGCTCTTTCTTAAGCAAGCTGAACCTTCATTCCCGGATCAAGGTTGGGTTGGTCTTCCTTCTACCTATCGATAAAGGAAAGGTAAGCGCAAGATAGTGAAGAAATAATCCGATTCCCCCGCCAATGGTTACGGTAATCCAAGTCTTGTTTAGCCGTTTTACCCGTTTGATAAGTAGATCCCCGGTGGTTGTAAGGTAAGGGTTGTCCAAAATCATTGAAGCAACTGGCCGAGCCTTGCCACGGCGACTAGCAGCTGGGCCGGTCGAGAAGTAGTTGGATAGGCCGAGCCACCTATCTACCCCATCCCTTGAAATTCGTTTATCTGTTCTCTTTCTCGCCTCCGAAACAATCAATCAGAAAGTCATGAAATGTTAACTTATTCCCTGTTTTCCTTTCTTTATGACCAGCAAAACTCACTCGCGGGAACGGGAGCTGGGTTGGCTCCGTACCGGCTGAGGGCATTAGCACTCGACTGATAGGGATAGGGACAGCTCAATCCGAGCTAATCTCTCCGAGGCCATCAATGTATCTCTTGTCTCGGATTCAGTCTGATTCCCGGCTTCTAGGCTTTCCACCCGGTTGAGAGATGCGATGAGCCAAGCGCGTGCAGTTAGGGAAGTTCCTTCCGTGTCTATTCGATAACCGGCTACGTCAATCGAACTACTCGATTCCTTTGGACCGACTACTGACTGAGCAAGGGATGAGATCGTTCTTGACTCGCTTTCTTCGGTTCAATAGCCACCACTAGTCACAGTTGGGGGGCATGGGATTGAGCCATTGATGGGAACAACGGAGAAAGGAATAGGTGAGCTTGCAGAAATCGAAGCGCCAGGATCAGACGAGAGATTGGGAACGGGACCTGCAGGGGGATAGCTTTTATCGACGTTGTTCTACACCTTGGACTTCTTGGATAGCCGGGTGAACATCTACAACGGTGGATAGGAAAATGTTGGAGTATCGGGGAAGGAAGCGTGAAGAGCCCCTACCTAAGCTATAGCAATAGCGCGAAGGAATGGATTAGGGCGTCAGGCGGGGTACTATTCAAAAGCATCATTCGCGGATACGAATACCGTTGGTGGTTCAGTGAAAGCCCTGGAGAAAGCTATTCCACCGTTTTCTTATAGCTTAGCTGCTACTTAACAGTTGCTCCTTTAGCCTCTACTTAACTGCACTGTACTCTTAAGTGGAGTCAAGTCACTTTCCCGGACACTGCTCAACTGGTCGGGTATTGGGGTCATTTGCTCACTTTTAAATCGCCTTATTTAGTAAGTTGGGAAGAGGTCTTCTCCTGTTGGCGAACCTCCTGTGACGTCGTTATCACTCGCGAACCCACTTAACAATTAGAAAATAGTCGTTCTCCCTCTTATTCTTCTTTTTCGCCCATTTAGTCTTCCCCTCGGTTCTAGGAGCAGCTATTGAAAAAGGTATGGTAGTGATCTCACTCCACGCATTGCACACTCTTTTCGTCCAACTAGAAATTTCGTAAGAGAAGCAAAAGAATGTTACGTCCAAAACCTCCCATGTCTTTCTTGGTTGGACCAACCCAACCAGTGATTTTCGTATTTATGACGAATCAGTCTCTCTCTTTTTTTGGGGGGAGCAGAACAAAAAAAGAATGAAAGAAAGCAAAAATGAGACTCTTAGGGTAGTCACTCTATCTTCTGTAAGAAGGGAAAAGAGAGTAAGGAAAAGAGTGAATCCGGCACTTACTTCTGATTCCGTACTGGGACTTGAAGCTTTCCCTGACTCTACACTAATGGCATTACAGGTTCCGATTCTTCCCCAAACGCCCTCTCAAGGGAAAAGCCGGTTCTTCCCCTGACCCTGAGGCAAGAACTCCTAGCAAGGAAAGAACTAGTAGTTCTAGTAGCTACTTTAACTATGGATTATTCTATCCCAACAGTGACTCTACGGGACTATCGGAACTAGGACTAGATGCTGAACCCTCCCGCTCACTCGGCTTCTTTTTTTGACGTATCAGAAAGGGCTTCTCCTCTACGCCCGAAGTTTCTATTTATGCAAGTATCTTCACTTCAATACCCAAAGTTGCCCTATACATTTAATGATAACCGAACCCAAGCAAGGAGCTTCAATCTTGTCTATTTCCTTGAATGGTCGGGTTGGAAAGTCTTTATTTTATGTGCCAACGCAGGCCTATCACCAAATCTCCACGGCGAAATCCTTTGTTGGAAGGCTTGCTGATTCATGATTTACACCTCTCTCCGCCGCTTCTTAACAGTTGACTGCGAGATTAGCACTTTCTTCGTTACTAACAGATATATCTTATCCGCGCGAGTGAACAATCATCCATGAGGCCAACTAAAGGCTTTTTAGGGGGAATCAAGATCTTTCTTTATGGGTTGTAGATACGAAAGCATCCCCTCTGAAAGAGAAGTGGCTGGTAGGAAAGCGGGAAATGGCAGTGGTAAAGGGGAAGGGGCCTAGAAGTGCCTACTACTAGACTACTCTACGACTTGCAGGCAGCTATGAATGAGATTAGATCTCTTGAACTGTTACCCACATTGGGAACATCCTAGTTACGACTTGAAGCAACTGTTTGAACTGTCCTATTTGAGACGGGGCCTTAGCTTGGCTCCATTCAATCCGGTCTGGTATTTCGGTAAGGGGCGAGCTAGAGCTCAAAGTGCCTCACTCACTAATATCATATCTTCTGCTCTGCTTCCCCACTAATTGACTTCGCAGGTGCTGCTTTGCTGCCTTCATTCCCGGATAGCTGAGCTGGTGAAGTAGTCTTCAACATCGTCTGCAAGATCGTCTGCTGCTCTTTCTGCTGAGGAAAATGCCCTAGTAACAATGCTGAATTAAGATTTCTCACCTGCAAATGAGTCTCCCATACTTCTTTCTTTCCCCAAAAGGGTTACACTTTTAGGTGCGGTGCTGCTTTCCCATCCCCTGCAAAGAGAAAACCTCCCCCACCAAGAAAACGTATGCGCTAACGCGCAACGGCTTTCGCGGTAGTCGCTCATCCGTTGCTTGTTCCCTCCTAAAGGTTTTTTCCCGTACAGGTTCTTTCACCGTCCCTCCCTGTATCCCCCGGGGGTGCTTCCATAATTCCAGAGTGAGTGGCTGAACGTGGTGATCGCTCTTGCCTTCCGAACTGTTGTTGAATATTTCTATCTGTCTTTTTTGAATAAGAAAGCTTGCTTATATTCATACTTTCATAGAGTATGTGCAATACGAGGACAGGAGACTGACTGTCTTACAAGAAGGAATCCTCTTAGAGAGTATTCTTAAATCCGGTCCTTTTAGGGAAAGCAGTCTAGAGGGGACCGGCTAAACTAGAAGCAAGGATAGGGGATTTCTTCCAGCTTCTCCGTTGAGGCAGGAGGATCACTCAAGAAGAGAAGCTAAGAGGACTTAGTCAACTAATAGACCCAAGACTTCCTCACTTATAGGTACAAGCCTAGAAGAAAGCAAAGAACTAATCTATTCTTATCTGTCTTTGCTTGCTCTAAACCTAAAGGCAAGGAGCAAGTTGCCTCAGGTATTCCCACTAGATACCAAGACCTAACAGCGGACAGCGGAAAGGCCACATCGGATATTCGGTTCTAAGAGGAACTTGAGGATTTGCTTCTTGATTCAAAGAGGAACTAGAATAGGGGCATTCACTTCTGGAAAGGCTCGTTGAAAGGCTTAAGAGAGGACTTAAAGGGAATCTAAAAGAGAAGGGGAACTAACCTTCCTATCAGACTGCTTTCACTGGCCTTATTCCACTCACAGTTAGTTAAGGGAGAAAGTCTTCTTACTACAGTATGGAAAACCTAGCTTGTGCTAACCCTACAGGCAAGTAGCAAGAAAGAGCACAGGAACGATATCCATTTCATTCCTTGCTTGGGGTAAGGAGGTAGACATTCTCAAAAAAGTCATTGACCCTTAACACACTTCAACAACTGGCTTAGAGCGATTGGACTTCTAAACAAAGTTCAGCTACTGCTCTTTGGAAAGTGGAATTAGACTTTCTATCTTCCTAAACTGGAAATACACGCTTTTCTTGAGGGTTTCTTTCCGGAAAGTACTGGCAAGGAATGTTGGAGGTGAAGCTTCTACTTACTTATTTTTCATAGAATTTCTCAATTCCGCCTATTCAAACCACAGGAGGGGGAATAAAAAAAATCCCATAAGCATCTGAGTAGCAGAAAGGGGTGTAAGAAAACTTGCAGCGAGAAGGACTGAAAGAAATTCCAACTCAAACCGCCATCGAAGGTATGAAATCACTCGATCAACGGGAGAGGGAAAGAGTAATGGTGACTCGAGCTAAAGCGAGAGGGGTTGACAGAGACAGCACCTGGATAAACCCTTATCTTAGGCACAGAGACAGATACCATCTAAGGTGCATAAAAACCAAGGACAGAGGTACAAAAACGGCTATTATATTAATAGATCCAGGCTTGGGGTACCTAAATCTCAACTTTCAGTACAGGGCAGCTACCCATAGCCTACCTAACAACAACTTTGACGGCTTCTTACCTCGACTTTTGTCAGCAGTTTGCTTTTCTCATTCTTATTAGTCTTGCTGGTGAATGCTAACTTTGCCTGCGTTGTGGACAAGGGCTTTAGCGGCTTTGGTTGCCTTTTCCCCTGTTGAACCCAGGCGGATTGGTCCCTGCTACGCTATCTGAACAACTTTAGTCAGCCTCTATCCTTTTTTCCTGGCCTAGGAGCTGTCTGTGAGTTTTCCTCATTGCACACCAACTTTCCCATCCAATTGGCTTAGTGTTCGGAAAGTGTTCACTTGACCGCTTTTTCCGCTTACTGTATTGCTTTCACGCTACTGTAATGGGCATGCTCTCAATCATTTGCATTGATTGGCATCTTTAGTCTGGCATGATAGTTCTGTGTACCAACCTTGCTACGTAAGAGAGACCGACATGCAAGCGATTAGAGCTAGCCTCTCTTTCATCCTTACCAGCTGCGATAGAGGAAATCACCGTGAATTAAGATGAAAGAGGACTGGCTATCCCCTCTAGTCAAGATTCAGCGGTGGTCGGGAGGCACCCTCTGCCCCTGGATACATTTTTCCTTTTGCCTTCTTATCGCCCTGGGATATGTAGCCCGGGTTCGCCGAGTTCTAGGAGTTTTGCCTGTTAGCGATTTCTTCGCCAAAGTCTTGCTCTGAAGGCCAATGGGTCGGGTTCGTAGTAGCAATGGGTTCTGCTTCTCGCGTTTCGACTTTCTAGTTTGGCAGCATATGCTCTTGGCCTGCTCTGTAGTTCCGCCATGCTATGGATTACAATAATGGCCTCTGTATTGAAAAGCATCGAGTCTGATCTAAGATTTACCGTAATATAAGATGGAATTTACTTCTATCTAGACTACTGTAACATCGTAACATCAACATTCTAAGGTCTATGATGGGTCCTAATCAGATTCATCCTAGAACAGGAGAAAGTCTTAATAATCTCTAGATATATTAGCTTGGCTAACTAATTATCTTGAGAAGGGTAAGTGTCTATCCGAACTTGCGACACCCTCAGCCGCCGCAGAGAGAGAAAACATCCGCTCTTTTCTTTCGAAAAGTGAGGACGATTGATAGGGAGCAGCAAGGTGATGCTCGCAGCCCGGCTATACCCTGCGCGCCCTTAGTCTAGTTTTCTTGTTACTACCCCTAAATCGTGATCTGAGTAGCCACAGGTCGACAAAGAGAACGCTAAAGCCCTTCCTTTTATATATCCTCTTCCTACTCTAGAAGGGAAAGGCTCTCCAAGACCTCTTCTTCTTTTGATTCTTTCTTCTTTCTGGTTACCTGAGCAAATTCTTTTCTCTATTGTAGCGGAATTTCCAACAAAAAGAGAAAACCCACTTGCGGCACCTATATGAAGCAGAGGTTGGGAAGAGCTTATTTCACAGCTTCACAAGACTGAATTGAATTAGCCTCGTAGAACTGCTAAAGCCCTTGATCTGAATCTCTTGAACTTACAGAAGACCAAGGTAGCTTGCTATCTCGATTCAGCATAAGCTTGGGATCTTTCTTTCCTAAAAGAAAGCTGCTAAAGCCTTTAAAGCCTGGAGCTGGACTTCTTATACCTGACTCGATTCACAGTTTAATCACACTAAGCCAGAGCCCAACAAGCAACGGATGAGCGACTACCGCGAAAGCCGTTGCGCGTTAGCGCATACGTTTTCTTGGTGGGTGAGAGAGATAGGAGAGTAGAGACGGAGAACCAATGTCACCAACTGAACTAGCTGTCTCGGATCTTTGAATAGACAGAGAGAGATGCTCTTCCTGCGGCCCAAGAGCGTATTCGTTCAAAGAGCTAGCAATCACTTTCTTCCAGTAAGCCGGGTAGTAGTTCGTAGGCTAAGCGAAGCGAAGCAACTAGTTTACTTGCTTGAAAAGGTGCGGCTAGTCAGGAGTCGAACAGAAGCATGAGTTGAGTGGTGAGCTAAAGCAGGGTAGCGAAACTAGGAACGGAGTTGGCTTGTTAGAGCTAGGCTGTTGAGTTAAAGTAAGCGAGCTAGTCATACGAGCCAGTGAGCTAGGCAGCTTGCTGTAGTTGCTACGGTAAACTGGAGTGAAACGAGTTGGCAGTAGAGACTGAGGGCTAAAGAGGTCGTTGGAACGCTTTAACAAGGCCGTTACGGAGATGCGAACAAAGCAAGCCGCGCGATCATGGGAGCTATGGACTTCGGCACTTAGAGCTAATCGTCTCCTAGCTGTTCTTTCCGAGTAGCATTAGCAAAAGCGAGCGTAAGGGAAATGGAACCACAAAGACGGATTTGGAATTCACTTCAGAGATCTCAAATAGTGGCTTTTGAGATAAGTGGTGAGTGGACAGGACGGATGGAAAGACGAGCGAAAGCAAATCTTTAGTTCGAAGTTCCCGTATACTAATTAGTATTAGTAGCTAGGAAGCAAATCCTTCTCTATTCTACGATCTACGAATTTAGGAAGAAACGGGGAGTAGGCGCATTTCCGGGAATAGGAATCAGTCCTTCCTCGCCACTACGCCCCTTCTCGAAGGGTGAGTTTGATAATAACTCTACCTTTCAGTAGCTTTTTTCTTTTCCTCCGGATTCAGTCAAAGTAGTTATTCGCGCAAGTCTTTCTGGGGTAGCTATTCTTTGGTTTTATGGTAGTCTCAATGCCCAAGGCATTACTCCACCTAATCTTATTTACTCCCCTGATCGCTCTCTTCTTCCCAAATCAAAGCTACTTGCAACTAAGAGAAGAGCAAGGTGCGTAGCTGGTTAAAGGATGGAAAGGTATCCAGAAAGCACAGTAACAGCTATGATATAGGCGCCCTCTCACCTAATACCCGCTACTAAGGATTGAAAGTAGCACAGCTATAGAACTCCAGATCCACGAATAGCCGGGGGCAAGCACCTTTAACAAGCAAGTAGCTAGCTTCCACCTTACTTAACAGCAAGGCGCGAAAGCCTTCGCCTATAGCTTATACTTCTACTTAGCAGCCCAAATAAAGTACCCCTGCTTCCGGCTAGTACACAAGCTACAGCTACTAAAGCTAGTAAGCTAGTATACACGCATTTGCCCGATTGCTTTAAGAGAATTACCTCCGTCTTTCCACCTGTCCTGTCCAAAACTATGGAACTCATCTGAAAAGTAGATTTTCTAGATCAGAACGTCAACTCTGAGAATAGGGGTATACAAGTGAACCACCTAGAATCGATCCATGACCGCTAAACAAAAGGAGTCCTTTACCAAGTAAGCTAGGCCACCGTCTTTACCCGCCTCAACCGATCTTAGCTCGGACATGCCAACAGCCAATACTGACTCCTTTCCCTGGGACAGCTAATCAAAACGAATACGGCTCCTTATCTTTGAGACTACCCTTAGGACTCTATAAAGTCATTTAACAGCAGATAGACAGAAGTTATGACAACCCTCACACGAGAGCCAAAAATCAGGCTTTCATTAAGATAATTCGCCCATACAATATCAGAGGGGGAGAGGGTATTACATGTCGAAGAATAGTATAGAAAAGGCCCGTTACGCCGACAATTGATAGTGCTAGCACGGAACTAGCTTATCAACACTGCTCTTACACTAGGAAGAGTCTCTAAGACCTATAGACCAATTAGACTGAATGAGTCAGTCTATCGACTACCTGTGAGATATGTCCATTAACTGCTTTCCTTGCTAATGATAGTATAGGACTGAAAAGAGACTTCTAGCTTCAACGCAAGTTTCTAACTAACTCTATGGAAGCGGGAAGGTGCTGGCTAGCTTTTGAAAAGGGGTAAAGCATCAGACCTTTCTTACGATTAGAAAGAGCCCAGGCTCACTGCTTTTCAGTTTGATAGGAGTAGATGCTTGCTGGCAACTAAGAATCTGATTGATGCCTAAAGGGCAGTACCGACGGAATTCGCGATTCGGCATTCAAAAGTGATTCGATAGACAAGCGGCCCCACTTGAGGGGTAGTAATCCATACCTTATGAAAGCTATTTTGATAGCTTTTAAGTAAGAGTAGTAAGGAGTCTTATGTCTTATGAGTTAGGCCGGCTATCGAGATAGAGGACGTCAGGCCCTTCAATTCCCCAGGAGGAATAGAGGGAATTCGGCTGGTATAGTGGTGAGATTAGCTTTCTTGTCTTCTTTACTAGTCAGTTCCTGGGATTAAGACAGAACTACTTGATTCAAGACCACATACATATACATAGTTCTTAGTAGGCGAGAAAATAGCCCCTTTCCTTTGAATAGATAGGGAAGTTGAGGTAATGGTAATATTATTTAAGAAATCTTCCATCTTCCGTTGATAGAGTTGGCGCTGCTGGAACTCCTTGAACTAGAGCCCGATCCTCACTTCCCCCGTACTTATATCGCCTGAGAAAAGGATTGCCCAAGGTTGGGGGAATAGTATTCCATACCGGATTCTTAGTCTGCTTGAAAGGCAGCTACTGTCTCTCGGTCTTCTGGAATGGGAGCTGCTATTGAATCAGCGGAAGAAAGCATCAAAGCAGAGGAATAGCTATCTTTCACAAGCAATAGAGGTGCTGGAGTCAGCGGGCTTTCTCGACTGTTTAGGAAGAGATAGCTGCCATAAAGAGCGAGTGAGATTCGGCTTAAGTGAGTGAAGTGCCCCGAGAAAATGAGTTCGCTTCGACAGCGAGTTAGTTCAGTTACACTTGGGTATCAATCAACATAAATAAAGTACGACACCGCTCTGGGCCCGGAAATCTCATAAGAGAAGACAGATCGTAGCTAGGATTCACGGTATCCCGGTTTAATCTCTGATTACCTTCTTCTCCCGCTGCGCACCTTAGGCATCATGGATGAAGGAACACCAGGCATGATTCCAAGTGTTAATGTGAAAACTAGTGTGCCCACTTTATCCGCCTTGCAGCCTGTCAAGGGAGTCAAGAAGGACGACGAAACCTTTGTGGCCCACCATTTGTTAAACCCCCTCTTCTCGGGCGATAGGGGTTCCTCTTTAGACTCCGAGGCTCGAGTTTCTTGGTCGGTCGTAATTGTTCCAAGGCGGGGGGTCCTTTTTACCCGTTGAATATTCTTTCCTTCCCTTTGCTAATATTCTATTATTCATCGGTCTTCTCTTCTTTATCTGAGGGCTCGTAGCCCCCCTCCTGTACCATCTTGGTTTTTACTTGCAAACTCCTTTATCTCGTTGAATATGGAAGTAGTCGCGGGGCATTATTCTTTTTTTTAAGAAGTCACCTCTTTTTCCATCTGTTTCACCAATTGGAATTCAGCCCCCTTGGTCTCTATCTCCAAAGCCGAAGATTCAATTTCACCGCTAACCGTAATCAAAGTTTTGATCTCCCCTAAGACTCTTTCAAGCCGAAAGGAGATATTCTACGAGTCGCCGACCTTGAACCTTCGGATCATTTGCCCGAAAGAGATCCAAGACTTCTGGGCTTGTGCAAGTTTTGATGCTCTTACTTAGGCTACTGCTATTCATTCTTTATTGTCAACTTCTAGGATAGACGAAAGATTCTCAAGTAGGATTCGAATCTACGACCAGTCAGTCAACAGCCTCCCTTCTCCTTCTATCTAATAAGCTGAACTAGGTCCAGGAAGAAAAACCTCTTGAGGACGAGTCATAATTGTTGTTTTTACTTTAATCACTTCTGCCTAAATCCGAACCTGCCTGACTTTCCTTCACCTTCAAGCTTTCGTTCAACAGTCAGGGATTCCCTCACCTCTTGATCCTCGACCTCTGGGAACTGAACTCCCTTAAAAGACGAAAAAAATTAGCTGCTTCCGGAGAAGTAGAGGGATATAGGGTTCATTTATTCAAGGACTACTCCCTATTTGAGATCTTTTTAAAGTCCTGTTTTTAAGGTCAAAATTTTCTTATTCCTCAAAAAGAAAGGCTCTTTCTTAAGTTCTAGGGGCGGGATGCTAATAATCTACGTCCAACTCTTTCTTCGCCAATCCTGTCTCAAGAAGGGAGTTAGAGAGAAGGAGAAGTGAGTTCCCCTTCTCTTCTGTCAGCTGAGTCAAGCTTTGAAACTGAATCTATTTCATAGGAAGACATACGCCAATCCAGTGCTTTTCGAACGGTTCAGAATCAAGGCGGGGCTCTCAATCTAAAGATTGGAAGAGTAGCGCAGCTAGATTAGAATGCGTACTCCTCTATTGTTTGCTGTTCATCACGGGGATTTCACAGAAGGAGGGGATCTCGAGTGGGTCAGCCGCTGATTATCTAAGCGCAGACGGGACTCTTGATGAAATCTCAAAGCGGTCGGTCGAGACTCTTTCTTAGCTTAGTTCCATGTGCCTTTGTCTTCGTTCAGTTTTGTGGGTCAATGTGATAAGCATTCCAATCAGCCCTTTCACTAAATTCTAATAGAACAAGCTCGAGGTCCAATCCATGCTCTAAGAAGCTGCCTTTGACGCCCTTTCATTCTGTTCCAATAGATAGCTTACCCGGCGCCCGTCAACAACTGTCCTGTTCTGAATGCCGCTTGAAAGCATTTGCCTCTTCTCCTTGGCTTAGTTCTTCCTGCCATGCCAATGCGATCAGCCAATTGGACGGGGTTTAATGAAAGTTGCACCCTTTCGGTGTCTCCTATGATATGCCATACCGGGGCAAGGGACGATTGGGAATGTCTTCTAGTGAGTGGAGTCAGGCACAAAGCGATCCTCAGCAGCCCAAAGCTACTCTTCCTTTGCCTATTCACTTTATTCGGTTGAGAAAGAGAACTCTTATTCATCCGGAAGTGACTGAACTAGCCTTTGGGCTTCAAAATACATCTATATATGTTAACAAGCGATATTGCGACAGGGCATTCTTCCCCTTACTCCATAGGGCCTCGTGAATGGCTCCCCCGCAGGCTTCTTCCACAGCTCCAGGGGTCTTCTACAAGGGGATAGTGGGCTGTTGGCAGGTTTTTTGGTAAGCGAAGGGGCGCCTCCTATCTCTCACCTTCAGTTTGCTGATGACACTCTTTTCCTATATGAAGCCAATCATTTGCAGCTCAGACTCCTTAGATGTACCTTGCGTTGCTTCGAGGCGGTTTCAGAAATCAGGAGAAACCTGATGAAAAGTTCCATTTTTGCAGTAGGAGAGGTGATCTAGAGGAACTCGGGGCAGATTTGGGGTGCAAGGTGGGCTGCCTCCCATCCTCCTATCTTGGTCTCCCGTTGGGCGCTAAATAGCGGTCTAAGGGGTGGTATTTCAAGGGTATTGTACTATGGTCTTTTGCCCACCACATGGCCGATTAAGCTGTTTTTCCACTTGGCTAGGGCCTTTTGACGGATTGTATAACAGATAAAAAAGACCTTTCCCGGTCAGGTTCCTTTCTATTCTATAATTCTTCAAATCCTGAACTCCAAGTGCGTGTCTTGGGCCTTTTTTGGTTCAGGAGAAATGGCATTCTTTGAAAAAAAAATCCCTTTCCCCAACAAGCAACGGATGAGCGACTACCGCGAAAGCCGTTGCGCGTTAGCGCATACGTTTTCTTGGTGGGCAAGAGAGGTGGTTATGATTATTCAGAGTAAATGGGGGTGGAAGCTTTTTGGCTTGTGAGTTTCCATTTCGGGTAGTTTTTGCTTTGTGAGAATAGCATGTGAACGGCTCAAAAATCGAAAGATTCTTGTTCTTGGACCTTGTTTTATCCATATCGGAGGCAAAGGGAGCTGACTTGGCAGTTAAAGATGGAGCGTTTAGGCGGGGGTAGTAGTTTGCTTTTGCTGTCGCATTCTCATTGGATCCCGCGTCCAGGTGTCCGAGTTGGCAAGGATCTAATTGGTTGGATTCGTCTGGACCAGGAGGTGAGAGGCGACTGGAGGTCCAAAGAGTGTAAAGATGAGTTGGTCTTGACCTGAGAGATCTGCTGGTCAGCAAGCCTATGGACGGATGGGATTTCTTCTTGGAAGAGATTCTGATTGAGGGCTGAGAAGCACCCTCATCCCCCTAAGGCTAGCAGGAGAGAGCTAGCCGAGGAAGAAGAGGGGGGAGATTCGCGAGGTTTTCTGGCTGGGAGAGCAAGATCCACACTTGTTTTTCCCCATGAGAGAGCGGTCAAACGGATTGATTTGCAGTTCTGGGCATTCACAGGTTCGAGCTAAAGAAAGCAGGTTTACAAAGAGAACCAGAACTTAAGATCAAATAAGAAAAAAATAAAGAAAGATGGAACAAGCTGTAACAGAAACTAATTAGCCACCAACGATTGCAAAGAAAGCATTCATTTTCAGTCTCATAAGAAAAGCACAAGAGTACAAAAATGTCTAGCATCAAAATCAGAGAGGTGAAAAGGCAACTCACCGGATAAGATTAGCAAGAAAAGCCTCCGGAGCTCCATTCTCTCTCACTCTCCATCGCCTTTTTCAAATTGCTGGGGGCGTACGCAATCCCCATTCTTTAGAGAAGTTCTTCGAGCAAACCGTCACTTCCTAAACGAATGCTGGCAAGACCACCAAAGGCAAGAAGCTGCAATGGCGGGATTCTCTCCTCGGAAAAATTGAGCGATAGCAGCTGCAGGGGCCTCGCGCTAGGTGAATCCATTTCTGAGCAAGGCATGGTTTCCTTATCTTTTGTTTTTGTTTGCAGCGAGGGTTCAGATACTAAGGTAGATTAGAACGTTTTCTTGGTCAGCTTTCTTTCGTTCTCGGTGCACTCGATGCGTATGGCCTTTTCGATTTTGGACCTAGCACTTTTTTTTATTTTATATAAGTTTTAAATAACAGTCCATTCGCTCTGGATGGACTCGACTTCCTTTGAGCTATGAGAAATTCAGAGGGTTCAATTCTCTCATTTACAAAAAGCCTACCTCTTTTTCTTTCTCCAACGGACAGCCCCAAAACTCCTCGTCTATCAACAACGCTGTACTCCTGGCCGAGTTATCCTTCAGTGTACGGGCTTCCCTATCCTCTGACAAGCATCACAAGTCCTGATAAATTCTCAGAAATATATATAAAGCGTGGGCCACCACACCATAAGCCGGCCAATCCCATTTTCCGGGCTGTAGCATCAGCACTTACATGTCCACCTGCCAAACCCTCTGCCATGATTGTTCCTCGTTCTTGAGGATTAATGCATCGACGAAAAATTGCATTCGATCTGCTCCCTATCCATTGAAACATTGAGAGGAAGCTGCCGAACCAAATCCTTTCATGCACCGGACGGAGCGCTGAATAAATCGCCCCAGTCTTCAGATAAGAAAGAATATCGGCCACGGAACAGGGGCCTTTTCTTGCGAACAAAGTGGCATCTGGAAAATCCTACAATAGTCCGTCGGGAGGTTCACCATTACGAAGCTGGAAAGAGGGAAAACTGCTACATGGCTTCTTCTCGTCACAATCCTTCAATCAAACTCTTGGAGTCAAACCCGGCTTGTTATTTTCTTTCGCCCCTATAACGTAAGGCAAGTTAAGCCCTTGCGCGCTAGCGCGCTCTTATGTAGTTTTGAAGCTTCAGTGTATGGCGCGCCACACCAGCCCATTTCCTTTCCTCTTGTGTGTGAGCTTGACCGGTGCTCTTCACCATATGTCTTGAAGTCAGGGTTACCTGCTTCTGTGGTTTCACCCTTTTGGGTGTAATAGCTTCAAAGTTAGATAGTTTACGAAGTCCCCTCATCAGACAGGTCCGCTTCCTAAGCCTTTTGTAGCGCGTGTCCCAAGGTACGCTCGGTTCCGGTAGAGCCTGGAGCGACCTGAAGATACGGGTCACCTTTCCAAAGGAAGGCACTGTGGGAATTTGGAGCGAATCGAGCTTGGTTTGGTCGCCCTAAGCCGAAGCTTCTTATTTATTGATCTTGCCCAGCGTTAGGGACATAAAAGTAATCCTCATCAAAAACGACTTCGTTATAGGTTTCCCCTTCCTTTCGTGCAACCTGATCTAAATTTCGTCGTAAATAAGGAGACCTTCGCTAAGCATGTCAACGCCCGTACGGGAGCGGATTGCCGATGGATGGAGGCGGCTGCATCTAAGAGTTTAGTTCCAGGAGACTGAACAACATGGCCTGAAGCAGGATAGACTCATTGAGGGAGTGAGCTCCCGTGCTCCTAATGTAGAGCTAGAACTACTGCTACCGTGGAATCCGCGATCACACATGAGTACCTCGCCTTCCAAAAAAAGCGGCTGCTAATTATAGCACTAATGCTAATGGGGACCATCGATCAAGAAGGACTTCGGAGACTGCAATCGAATTGATAAAAAAAAATAGAAAGAAAATATAGGGCCAACTCTTCTAGTTGTGCCCCTTATTACGCTACTCAACCAGCTGATAAAAGGTCGAATCCAGCAGGGCTGCAGGCACGAAATGACGATAAAATCCGTTAAAGGAAGCCTAATCAAAGCAGGCAAACAAGAAGATCTGACGGAGTTGATGATGGACCGGATCTCGAAAGGCGAGAGGCTTTCATAAAGATGTATTAGAAAGGGAGGGTCGAGAGAGGCTTATTGCACGATCCACCCAACCCAGCTAAGCTAATAAATGCTGCATAACAGAGGGGGAGGCCGGCCCCCGCCCATCTGGAGGTGCACACCCATTTAGGAACATATGCAAAGGGGTAAAGAGAGAAGTCAATGGAGAACTACCAAATCCAATGACTTTGATTTCTTTGTACCATTCTGTCATCGATCACTGCTGGGTCGGTTGGTGAGTCACCCCAAAAAAAAGCATCGAGAAAGGTCAAGCATATATGTTTTATGAAATGATCAGCGCTTTCATTTATGCTATGCCCTGCATCGTGTTCCTGTGTGTTTATTGAGCTTTCTTCACTTCAGCGCCATGCGCTTTGCTTCGCTTTATAGAAGAGAGAGACCAAAAGAGAGTGAAAAGCAAGGGCAAGCAATAGAAAGGATAGTCCCTCGCGCGAACTACAACTACTAGAAAATGGTGAGATCATTAGTGAAAAGTGAAAGAAGGACCAACGACGATCCTATCCTAAAGGAGAAGGAGGAGTAGGAGCTAGCCTTTGTGGAGGCGGAATCGAATGATTAGGAGATAGACAATGAGACAAAGGAGAGCACTTAGACAATTCACTTTGAGTACAGGAAAGTCTGCTGGTAGGAATTCTTCAGGACGTATTACGGTTTTTCACCGAGGGGGTGGGTCGAAGCGATTGCAGCGAAGAATTGATCTGAAACGAAGCACTTCGTCTATGGGCATTGTAGAAAGGATAGAATATGACCCTAATCGTTCTTCTCAAATCGCTCCAGTACGATGGAAAGGGGGGGCCCACCAGAGGAAATGCAAGACGATAGAAGAGTTCGCTCCGCAGCGTAAGATACTGGAATTTACCACGACCACCATCCGCGGTCCATTTGCGTTCTCTTCCCTGCCCGGGAAGGTGGATCAAAGAAAGGTAGCTTGCTTCTCTCCTAGACTGATGGCGACTTATGTAGTGGTCGGCCTTCCCACCAGAATGCCTTCTTTTTCGAAGAGCCCCTTTACTAGTAAGGGCGCAGAAAGCAAAAAAACTTGCGCGAAGGACGTTTTCTTCTCTGCCTTCTCCTCTCCAAAGGCCAAGGGAGAGACTGCATCCCTTTCCTTCGGTAGCTCTTTTGGTTTCCCAAGGATAGCGGTAGCTGGGGCAAAGCCCGCTTTCTTCGCTCCGCGAAAGAAAGTAAGAGGAAAAAACACGATCTCTCTTTGCGAGATCCGAAAGTGGAGAACGCATAGCATTCTCTGGGCACATAGGATCAAAGGGAAAGCAGCGCTCTCTTGGCAGAGGCGGCAAGAGACTTTAGGGCTTGTTGGAGCTTCTGAGCATAACGAATCGAAGCCGAAGACGGATCAAGGCTTTTATACCAAGGCGATAGACAAAGGGCCGAAGGATGGAACGTGCAAAGTCGATCGTGCACCTGTCGTGTGACCCGTTGGTCCTAAGCAATGTCTTGCGCGAAGCGACCCACCTAGAAAGAGCTCTCCTTTATGTTAGGGGGGCACTAAAAAGGAACTTCGATCGGATGCGGGTATCAAATCCCGCCGCTGAGATGTCCAGCGGATTCCTGGGCCTTGACGAATGGCCGGCTACCTTTTACGTTAGAAGAGCAAAAGGCCCAGGGCATAGCAGGATGAACCAATGTGAATGAGTGTAAGCTTCGTTGCCCGAACACGATTGGTGCTGACCACACTAGGTGCTACCGTGGTAGCAAGAGAGGCCAGGCGGTGACAATTGATAGGTTGTCACTGAGCATTCCTAGTCACCCGGGAAGAAAGGTCAAATGGCAAGGCCATACGCCCGTTTGGCTACTCGCGGAGTATAGCTCACATCCAAACATCTGATTGGGGAACGGGGCAACGCCCATGAAGCTCCGGCGGAAAGGGAAGGCCTGCCAGGCCGTATGCCCATGGGTGCAGGATTCTTCGAAAAGGCGCGGGCTGACTCGGAGACCTGGGACCTTGGCTTAGCAACGAATGAAGGGAAGCTCTTCGAGCTTTCTCCGCCAGCGACTTATGTAGTGGTCGGCCTTATAAAGCTCGCTAAGCTTCGCTTCGCTCCCCCCTATCCTTATTAAGTGGAAAATAGTAGTCGGCATTCTATAAGCGACTTGCCGAGTCTACGAAGCAAAGCTTCTTCTAGTCGGCCCGTAATGCCTCCCTTCATTTGCTTGCCTCCTTCCAGCTCTGAATGCCTAATGCCTATTATCTAGTATCTAGTGCGTTAAGCTAACCGCCAGAAGCTCATCCTTCGGGTGTCGCTTCCAGCGCAGGAGGCCAAGCATTCTGCTAGACGTCCCGGCCTGGGAGCCCCGTTCGCCTTTACTTTTTGAGTAGTACTTAAGTAGCTAACTTTCCAAAGGTGAACAGCCCCCTGTCCTTTATGTAAAGGGCTTCTCAGAAAAGTAAGGAAGGACGCATTCGAAAGGCCGATCACTATATCATAGGTATTCTGGTGGTAAGACCGACCACTACACTAAGGAACAAGTAAGCTTGACTGAGCAAAGAAGTCAAGGAACGAAGCTGCTTCTCTAATAACCTTGTTGGCGAAGGCTTTTTGAAAAAGTCTTTTTTTTCTTGTAAATGCATTTTTTTCTATTTAGAGAAAGGGGGCTTCAAGTTCTTAGGAAGAGCCGTACGAGGCAGCTCACGTACGGTTCGGGAGCCGAGCCCCAGCACAGGGGCTTAGGTCAACACTTATATAATAGCCAGTCATCAATTGGAAGCGGGCAAGATGGTGATGAATTGCGATTGGTCTAAACCTTCGACTGGCGACTTATTGCGACCTGCCCAGAATGCCTGTCCCTTTATCTTACCTTAAGAAGAAAGAGGGTGTCTTCGTACGACCAATCCTTTCCTTTGCTCTCTTTGCACTTCGGCATCCTTTTATGTATAGGTCAGGAGTGGTTTTTTTTTCCTTTCTTGCCCGATACATCTTTTGTCGAGTTCACTGTTGGGGAGGATCCCAGGTCTCATTCTATATGGATATGGGACCTGCGAGTCCTCTTCCGACCTCTGGTGTCTCTTGGGCGGGTTTCAAGACGAGATGGATCCAATTGAAGTGGATTCTCTTTTTTTTGGCTCTTCTTCGTCTTCCCGCGCACCTATCTCAGGCGGGGCCGATACGGCTGCTGGATGCTTCTGATCAATAGAACAAGAAGAGGAGTCAGCCAAAAAGAAAGATCACCAAAAGTAACGACCACCAAGATACGCATAGTAATTAAATCTTTTGATCACCCATTTAAGGAAAACCTTTTTTTGGGGCTTCCGCCTTACACAAGGAAGATTGGATTGCCTGAATCACGAGTCTTATATACTGTGTTACGATCACCTCATATTGATAAAAAGTCCAGAGAACAATTTGAAATGAAAATCAAGAAAGAATTTTTGGTCATAAAAACAGAAACGCATGAATTGCGCAAGAAGTTCTTTCGGTTAAAACGCCGTGCGACTCGGAGGACATAAGACTTCTTGGTCAAGCCAAAAAGATTTCCGACTGGATGCTCCTACCCCACCATGCCTGTCTTTTTACCTTACCTTAAGAAGAAAGAGGAGGTATGAAGCGTGGGAAAGAATGCAAGAAGTGTATGATACAACAGGTAACCTTAAGGGGTGGCGGCAAACCATTGATCAACGTGAGTGAACTGTGCTTAGACGCTTCGTAAAACCGCACCGATCTACGAGAGGAGCTGATAGATGAGTAGGCTTCCTCTTTCGATTCACGGAATGTGATCTGGGACACGATGGGAGTTTGCGTGTCTCGGTAGGAAAGAGATCACCGGAGTATAGCACAAGATCGCCTTTTCTTGCTGCCATGGGGTCGACCTGTGAACAAGGTAAACCCAATGGGAACCAAAAAACGGGGGGTACCGCATTGGGCAGAAGACGATCCAAAAAGCGAAGGCTCACCCAGCTGAAGGAAGGAGCTTTGGAAGCTTACCTTATTATTAAAAGGGGAAAGGGGCAACCTATCTTACTAATAAGAAGAAAGGGGGTGAGATAGGCAAGAGGTAGCTTGCTTCCAAGCCGGCCCGGCCGCGAGGAATCAAGAGATCTTTTCCGGTGCTGACTTGGATCTCGGGTGACGGAATAAGGCGGCCAGAAGCGACGAGCAGTCGCGGTCGAAGCTTGGCTACAGCGAAGCGCTTACCAAGCGCGAAAGAAAGGGCCTTCGCCACTTGAGCCGTATGCGGGAGAACTCGCACGTGCGGTTCTTAGGGGGGGAGAGCTAGTAGGAGCCATCCCATCTCAATAGCGTATATTTGGAGCTCAATATGAAATTCGATTTTCTTGCAAGACCCGTTCGGATAAGGGAAAACTCCAGAGATTGCTTCGAAGTAAGATCCTTGCGTTGACCCTTTCCTGAACCAGAACCGGGGGAGGGTGAGAGGAAAAGGTGATCAAAATGTCCCATCAATAAAGTGAGGGCTTTCCGGACCTTCCCCCCCCCTCACTCCCCCTTTTTCAATAAATAAGAAATAAGAAATAAGCCCCGAAACCTAAGGGGGCCCCTCTCTGACTGATAAGGAAGGATAAGAGCAATAGGTCTCAGACTGCGATGTCCTACTGGGCTAGGATGGCGAATTTCCCGGAACATGTCTGACTTTGCTAGCTCCTGTTGCTTAGGAATCAATTAGTGCCGTTCCCGACGAACTCGAACCCTGAAACTACTGAGAGAACTCGTTGCCTTGAAGCTTCAACCTGCAATCTTCCGATTAGGATCATGAGGGAGAATAAAGTCTCCATCAAAAACAGCTCGACACTTCCACTCCAAACCAAAATCTTCCATAGGGTCGTACGCCACTGGAAAAAAAACCAAACTGAAACGTGCAAGTAAATCTTAGAGTCCAGGCAGGGCAGGTCCTTCCCTTATAATTTTTGCCTCAATTGTATCACTTTGTTTTATTTTCTTTTGTTTGCAGTAAAAGTCTTTATGTATCAGTCTATTCCAAACTTATTAGATTCTATTTTTTTATCATTCATCCACATCCATGGTTTCGAGTGGATTGTAGTGTAGTTATACGGAAAAGATAGAATGCCTCATATCCAATGTTATTGGAAGTTATGGGCTAGGCTAACCCTGTTCGTGGGATCTTTTATCTTTTCCTTCTTCCTAGTAAGTGAGAGTGGTTGAACCTAGACCATTAGAACCCTAGAAAGAGGAGCAACTAACAAGAGAGGGATAGAAAAGAATGGAATGTCTTCTATCTGGCTGTTGTTCCCTGTAGGTTTATAGCACGATAGATAGGCTAGCTAAGAATGGTATTATATCTTGCTCTTCTTGTTGTTCCTGTAGCTAGCTCGATAGAATTGGTTAGAATCCTCTCCTAGCTTCCTCTATCCCTAGAGAGAGAGACGAGAAGGCTTCAACTAAGATATAGAGGTAGGGAAGGGCTTGACTAAATAGTAGATATGGGATTGAGAGGCACAGCAGGAGGGGTTTACGAGAAGAAAGATCAGGCTTCAGGGTGGTAGACGAGAGGGTCCGAAGGAGGTTATATACAATTACTGAAGATCGGATAATAGTCAGTCTGATGCTGAAGCTTGGGATGACATGACAAAAGGTGTATCTCTTGAGCAAGTTAGAGAAGGACTTCCTGCTCATCCTACTTTCATTCTTATGTTTCCATTGCTCGATCGACTCGATTTCAAGGCCATGCTCCGCCCTTAGTCAGCTAACCAAGAATCAGGCGAATAGAGGTTGTTTAAAGGCCTCCGGAGTTTTAGAGAGGGATTTTAAGCC